TACTTGTTTTGAGTGCCTATTTATTTTCTGTTGGTATCTATGGATTGATCACAAGTCGAAATATGGTTAGAGCCCTTATGTGCCTTGAACTTCTATTAAATTCAGTTAATATAAACTTTGTAACATTTTCTGATATTTTTGATAATCGTCAATTAAGAGGAGACATTTTTTCCATTTTTGTTATAACTATTGCAGCCGCTGAAGCAGCTATTGGACCGGCTATTGTTTCATCAATTTATCGTAACAGAAAATCAACTCGTATTAACCAATCAAACTTGTTGAATAAATAGTATTCATTGGATCAGTCGAAAATTGAATATTTAGAAATAAGTTCAAATTAATAGGTTTGAGACGGGTAAGGTATGATTGTGGTTGCAAAAACACAAGAAATCAAAGTATTTTGGTCCTTTTTCATAAAGAAATTCGGAAGTAAATTGATTATGATGACTCATTGATTCGTCCGGTATCTGACTTATAGGATTCATTTATAAGTTAGTTTACTAGACCGAAAATTTATGACGTTCAAAATGTATAAATCCAATGTCACATTCAGTAAAGATTTATGATACATGTATAGGATGTACCCAATGTGTCCGGGCGTGCCCCACCGATGTATTAGAAATGATACCTTGGGATGGATGTAAAGCTAAACAAATCGCTTCTGCCCCAAGGACCGAAGACTGCGTTGGTTGTAAGAGGTGTGAATCCGCGTGTCCAACAGATTTTTTGAGTGTTCGGGTTTATTTATGGCATGAAACAACTCGCAGTATGGGTCTAGCTTATTGATACATTGCATAAAACTCTACTTGAATCCATTTTTATTTTTTTTTTTTACCGACAAAATCCGTGCTCAATTGAATTTTATTTTGAGCACGGATTTTTTTGGCCCAAGCGTATCTTGTCTTTACCACGAACCATTTTCCTTATTTAACAATAATTGTAGTTTTGCCAATATTTGCAGGTTGCTTCGTTTTTTTTCTTCCACATAGGGGAAATAGAGTAATACGCTGGTATACTATATGTATCTGTATATTAGAGCTTCTTCTAACGACTTATGGATTTTGCTATCATTTTCAATCAGATGACCCATTAATCCAACTAATGGAGGATTATAAATGGATCCTTTTTTTAGATTTTAATTGGAGATTAGGAATAGACGGACTCTCTATAGGACCCATTTTACTAACGGGATTCATCACTACTTTAGCTACTTTAGCGGCTTGGCCGGTTACTCGAGATTCTCGATTATTTCATTTCCTCATGTTAGCAATGTACAGTGGACAAATAGGATTATTTTCTTCTCGAGATCTTTTACTTTTTTTTCTCATGTGGGAGTTAGAATTAATTCCCGTTTATCTACTTGTATCTATGTGGGGAGGAAAAAAACGTCTATATTCGGCTACAAAATTTATTTTGTACACGGCAGGGGGTTCTATTTTTCTTTTAATGGGAGTTCTGGGCGTCGGTTTATATAGTTCTACTGAACCAACATTAAATTTTGAAATAGTGGCTAATCAGTCCTATCCTGTGGCCTTGGAAATATTATTTTATATTGGATTTTTTCTTGCTTTTGCTGTCAAATTACCAATCATACCCCTACATACATGGTTACCAGATACCCACGGAGAAGCGCATTATAGTACTTGTATGCTTCTAGCTGGAATCTTATTAAAAATGGGAGCATATGGATTAGTTCGGATCAATATGGAATTATTTCCTCATGCTCATTCTCTATTTTCTCCTTGGTTGATAATAGTGGGCGCAATGCAAATAATCTATGCAGCTTCAACATCTCTGGGTCAACGGAATTTAAAAAAAAGAATAGCCTATTCCTCTGTATCTCATATGGGTTTTATAATTATAGGAATTGGTTCTATCACGGATATGGGGCTCAACGGAGCCCTTTTACAAATAATCTCTCATGGATTTATCGGTGCTGCACTTTTTTTCTTGGCCGGAACAACTTATGATAGAATACGTCTTCTTTATCTTGATGAAATGGGCGGAATAGCTATCCCAATGCCAAAAATGTTCACGATGTTCAGTAGTTTTTCGATAGCCTCCCTCGCATTACCAGGTATGAGTGGTTTTGTTGCCGAATTAATAGTATTTTTTGGATTAGTTACTAGTCCAAAATATATTTTAATGACAAAAATCCTAATTACTTTTGTAATGGCAATTGGAATTATATTAACCCCTATTTATTTATTATCTATGTTACGCCAGATGTTCTATGGATACAAGATATTTAACGGCCCAAACTCTTATTTTTTTGATTCTGGTCCGCGAGAGTTATTTCTTTCAATCTCTATTTTTTTACCCGTACTCGGTATTGGTATATACCCAGATTTCGTTCTTTCACTATCAGTTGAAAAGGTTGAAGTTATCCTATCTAATTCTTTTTATAGATCGCTTTTTTATTGATAAAAAAATTAAAAAAACCATCTTATTGTTTACAAAAGGATTCGTTGTACAATGAAAAAAAGGGGGCTTTTTCTTCTCTTGTGTTAAGTAAAAAAAAAATGAATTTGAACTAGAACTAGCGAGAGCTCCATGACTTTGATTCGCGGGACTCTCGCTAGTTCACACAAAGTGATATTCATATGCGTTGTATACTTTCCTATTGGTAAGTAGTAAAAAACTCCATTTTTTTTAATTAGATGTTAATGTAAATGAACCATAACTATGTAATCCTATTCCTAATAGATTTACTCCAAAATAGCATATCCAAATTATAAGAAATCCAATAAATGCTACAATTGCTGAATTTGTACCCTTCCATTTTATATTTGTTTGAGTATGTAAATAAATTGCAAATATGATCCAAGTAATAAAGGCCCAAGTTTCTTTTGGGTCCCAACTCCAATAGGATCCCCATGCTTCGTTAGCCCATACTGCTCCAGAAAGAATCCCTATGGTTAAAAAGAGAAATCCTAGACTAATAACCCGATAACTCCAAAAATCCAATTGTTGAATCAATTGCGACTTATAATAATTTATTGGAGAAAAAAAAGAAGTTTTTTGAAAAACATTTTTTCCTTCATTCATGTATTCGACTTTACCAAGTAAAAATGACTCATTTAAATTTAATAAACGATTATTTGTAGAAAAAAATCTTCTATTTTTTCTAACTGTAATGACTAGAAGTGATACTGATAATAATGATCCACATAAAAGGGCCACATATCCTAATATCATCATACTTACGTGCATTATTAACCACTCGGACTGAAGGGCGGGTACTAATATTTTGGATTCGTGTATTTCAGTTAAAAGGCCTGAGGTAACAAAACCCTGGGAAAAAATAGCGCTTGGACTAATTATTGTGTTTAGAATATTTTGATCTTTTTTGAAATATGGAACGATATAAATAAAAGAAAAACTCCACGAAAGGAAGATTAACGATTCATATAAATCACTTAGTGGAAAATGTTTTGAATAAATCCAACGAGAAATTAATAATCCTGTTATACACAAAAAGATCATTATCATGCCTTTTTGGGATGAATCATATAGTTTTCCGATTTCATCAACAAAAAAGGTTATCAAATGAATTGAAATTAGAATTGAAACAATCGAAAAAGAAATATGAGTTAATATATGCTCTAAAGTTGAAAATATCATAAAAAAAAGTTCCTTAATTATTAATTATAAAATCGAAATCGGAAATTGAATTCATTATTATTCATTATAGGATCTATTTTATTTTTTTAGGAGATGACATGCTATGCCGCCACTCGGACTCGAACCGAGATGCTCTAGCACTGCTTCCTAAGAGCAGCGTGTCTACCAATTTCACCATAGCGGCTTGTCTTGACCCCATAATAGCCTATTAATAAGAAATCGTCTAGATTTAAGAATTCTATTGGGTGCAATATTTTCTAGAAAAGATTCAAATCGATGAATAAAAATAAATATGTACTTGAAGGTTGATTATTTTAGTTTAGGGTTTTCGTTTTGTTGTGGATTTTAGACTCTTTTCCATTGGAACTCTTGTAAAACCAGCAAGTCTTACTATGAATTAAGCCTCCATTTTTATTTTAATTTACCGTTTTTGATTTATTTGATTTTCATTTAAAAAAGTACAACCCAAAAATAAGTTTTATCAATGAACAAAATTTTAGATTTTTCCAAATTCACACATATTTATCCAGAATGTTTTCATTAAGTGTTTTTGCGTGAATTGCTGACGAGAGCTATATGGGCTCTATATAAGAATTTATATAAAATCCAAAAGTAAGCAAGTTGTACAAAAAAGAAAATATTCTAGTACAAATAGATTGATGGGAAAAAGAAGACTCCCGTCCTGGAAAGAAAATATACTAAAATATAAATCGAGTATCTTGTATTTTTTTGTTAAAAAAACTTTGTTTAAATTCGGTTAAAGTAAAAAGTAAACAGAAGAATTCCATTTCCTAGTGAATTAATCAATAGGAAATGGAATTGGGGAATTTTTTTTTGAAACGGAAGGGTTCCCTTTTTGAATCAGGTCGATTTATATTGTTCTAAGGTTTCCGCTTTATTTCTTAATAACTTATTTTTTGATTTTATTTGTTTGTCGCACAAAAAAACTTTTTGAAGTCCCGGTAGAAAGAGATTTCCCTAAAGAAAATGCTTTTAACGCCGCCCAATAGCCTTTCCTTCTCCAAAAATTTTTACGAATACGCTTTTTTGATGCAGAAGTACGTTTTTTTGGAACTGCCATTTTAATAAAAATTAAGAGATTACTCATTGGTATAGCTGGATGTGAAAGACATCTATTGTTCAAAAAAAATCTGCGCTTTTCTAGATAATTTTTTTCTAAAATTATAAAAAGATAAAATTATAAAAAGAATGGACTATAAACGATATGGTAAAATCACATAAAATTTTTCTAAAAAAAAAAAAAAAGAAGAATATTTAGAGTAACTTGTCCAAATTTGACTTGAATTTTCAAATTCGAAGGAGGCTCATAATTAATCTTTGTCTTTCATATGATTTGACCAATTGGAACTTCTTGATTTGAATATTTGAAATATTTAGAAGAAATTAAGAAAGAATAAATAAAAAGAAATCAAAATCAAAAAATTCTATATTTTTATATTTAAGTTAGTACATATTTTCATCTTTTTATTGACTCCTTTCAAAAGAAGTAAAATCCGATAAATTAAATCGGAAAGAATTAATATTAATTACGAATTTTAATTTTCTTATGCAACAAACATATCAATATGGGTGGATTTTACCTTTCGTTCCACTTCCAGTTCCTATGTTAATAGGAGTGGGACTTCTTCTTTTTCCGACAGCAACAAAAAATCTTCGTCGTCTGTGGGCTTTTCCAAGTATTTTATTGTTAAGTATAGTCATGATTTTTTCAACTAATCTGTCTATTCAGCAAATAAATAGCAGTTCTATCCACCAATATGTATGGTCTTGGACACTCGATAATGATTTTTCTTTAGAATTCGGCTGCTTGATCGATCCGCTTACTTCTATTATGTCAATGTTAATCACTACTGTTGGAATCATGGTTCTTATTTATAGTGATAATTATATGGCTCACGATCAAGGATACTTGAGATTTTTTGCTTATATGAGTTTTTTCAGTACTTCCATGTTGGGATTAGTTACTAGTTCAAATTTGATACAAATTTATTTTTTTTGGGAATTGGTTGGAATGTGTTCCTATCTATTAATAGGTTTTTGGTTTACGCGACCTCCTGCGGCAAATGCTTGTCAAAAAGCATTTGTAACTAACCGTGTAGGGGATTTTGGTTTATTATTAGGAATTTTAGGTTTTTATTGGATAACAGGTAGTTTTGAATTTGGGGATTTATTCGAAATACTCAATAACTTGATTGATAATAATCAAGTGAATTTTTCCTTTGTTATTTTGTGTGCTGCTTTATTATTTGCTGGTGCGGTTGCTAAGTCTGCACAATTTCCTCTTCATGTATGGTTACCTGATGCTATGGAGGGACCCACTCCTATTTCGGCTCTTATACACGCTGCTACTATGGTAGCAGCGGGGATTTTTCTTGTAGCCCGCCTTCTCCCTCTTTTTATGGTTATACCCCATATAATGAATTTAATCTCGTTGATAGGCATAATAACACTATTATTAGGAGCTACTTTAGCTCTTGCTCAAAAAGACATTAAAAGAGGTTTAGCCTATTCGACAATGTCTCAATTGGGTTATATGATGTTAGCGCTAGGGATGGGGTCTTATCGAAGTGCTTTATTTCATTTGATTACTCATGCTTATTCCAAAGCATTATTATTTTTAGGGTCTGGGTCCGTTATTCATTCAATGGAAACTGTTGTTGGCTATTCTCCGGATAAAAGCCAGAATATGGTTCTTATGGGTGGTTTAACAAAACATGTACCGATTACCAAAACTTCTTTTTTTTTAGGTACACTTTCTCTTTGTGGTATTCCGCCTCTTGCTTGTTTTTGGTCAAAAGATGAAATTCTTAATGATAGTTGGTTGTATTCACCAATTTTCGCAATAATAGCTTGGGCCACCGCAGGATTAACCGCATTTTATATGTTTCGCATCTATTTGCTTACTTTTGAAGGCCATTTAAACGTTCATTTTCAAAATTATAGCGGAAATAAAAATGCTTCTTTCTATTCTATATCTCTATGGGGTAAGGGGTATTCAGAAATAATTAACAAGAAGTTTAGTTTATTAAAAATGAATACTAATGAAAGTCCTTCTTTTTTTTCTAAAAAAACATATCGAAGTCGTCAGAATGTAAGAAAAAAGGGAGGGGAATGGTCTTTTATTAATATTAATATTATTCGTTTTGAGAATAAAAAGGCCTTTTTTTATCCTTATGAGTCGGACAATACGATGTTATTTCCCTTACTTCTATTAGTTCTATTTACTTTGTTTGTTGGATCTATAGGACTTCCTTTTAGAACAGATTTGGATATATTAACCAAATGGTTAGCACCTTCTATTAACTTTTTACATCCAAAATCAGAAGATTCAACAGATTGGTATGAATTTTTGCAAAATGCAACTTTTTCAGTCAGTATAGCTTATTTTGGAATATTTTTCGCGTCCTTTTTATATAAACCCATTTATTCTTCTTTTAAAAATTTTGATTTAATAAATTCATTTTTGAAGTTAGGCCCGAAAAGAAAACATTGGGATAAATTTCTAAACGCTCTATATGATTGGTCATATCATCGGGCTTATATTGATGCTTTTTATAAAACATTCTTTACCGGGGGAATAAGAGAATTGGCTCAATTAACACATTTTTTTGATAGACGAGTAATCGATGGAATTACGAACGGGGTTGGTATCATGAGTTTCTTTGTAGGAGAAGGTATAAAAAATTTAGGGGGTGGCCGTATTTCTTCTTATCTTTTCTTCTATTTTTCTTGTGTATCCGTTTTTTTATTAGTTTATTTTCCGTTTTTGAATCATTTATTTTGAATCTTGAATTTTCCTGATTCTCGTTGATATTCATTAGATAAGACTCTTCAGAAACGGGTCTATTTTTAGAG